CCAACTATCATTAAGAATTTCATCTTTAGACCAAAAACAAGCAAGAGGTGGAATACCACATAGAGAAAGTGTCCCTAAAAAAAAAGAAGTTTTTGTAATTGGCACATATTTTAGTAAACCACCCATAAGAACCATATTTTGACTTTTATTTGGAGAATATCCAACAATAGGCTCCATTGAATGAATAATTGATCCAGATCCTAAAAACAATAATGCTTTAGAATAAGCATGAGTAATCAAATGAAATAAAGCCGTTCGATAAGACCCCATACCTAAAGCTAACATCATATACCCCAATTGAGACATTGTAGAATAGGCTAAACTTCTTTTAATATCGTTTTGAGCAAGAGCTAAAGTAGCTCCTAATAGTACTGTTATTATACTTAGCAAAGATATGAAATTCATTATGTAAGGTATAACTATAAAAAGGGGAAAAAGCCGAGCTACAAGAAAAATTCCCGCTGCCACCATAGTAGCAGCATGGATAAGAGCTGAAATAGGAGTAGGACCCTCCATAGCATCGGGTAACCATACATGAAGGGGAAATTGAGCAGATTTAGCAACTGCACCAGAAAATAATAGGAAGACGCATAAAGTTCCAAATAAAAAATGGACCTCATTAGTAGAAATAAAGTTATTGAATATTTGGAACAAATCTCGAAATTCAAAGCTACCTGTTATCCAATAAAGACCTAAAATTCCTAATAATAAACCAAAATCCCCGATACGGTTAGTCACAAATGCTTTTTGGCAAGCATTTGCGGCAAGGGGTCGTGTGAACCAAAAACCTATTAATAGATAAGAGCACATTCCAACTAATTCCCAAAAAAGATAAATTTGTATCAAATTAGAACTGGTAACTAATCCCAACATAGATGCATTGAAAAAACTCATATAAGCAAAAAATCTCAAGTATCCTTGATCATGAAACATATAATTATCACTATAAATAAGAACCATAACTCCGATAGTAGTGATTAATATTGACATAATAGAAGTAAGTGGATCAATCAAATAGCCAAACTCTAAAGAAAAATCATTATTGATGGTCCAAGACGATATATATTGATAAATAGAACTCCTATTTATTAGTTGAATAGATAGGTCGGCTGAAAAAACCATAACTATACTTAACAAGAAAATACTATGAAACGACCACATACGTCGAAGATTTTTTGTTGCCGTCGGAAAAAAGATAAGACCTAGTCCTATTACAATAGGAACTGGAAGTGGAAGGAGAGGTATGAGCCATGCATATTGATATGTATGTTCCATAATTTTTTTTCTTTCAAGATTATTTCTAATTCACCAGATCCTATCGAATTGTAAAAGAAAAAATCAAGATAGGTAAGAACTAAAAAAGTTTTATTCTGAATTATTCTCAGTGTTTCTTCAATACTTCAAATATTCAAATCAAGAAGTGTAAATTGGTCAAATAACATGGAGAACTCATTTGTGAAAACGGAATACTTAGTTTTAAAATAAAAGAAAAATGAAAATTTTTAAATTAGGTATATTCTCTCTTTCACCTTAGCCAATTAATAGGAAACTTTATATTTAAAGTAGTTATTAGATCAAAGCTGGGTAATTAGTCGATGAATTTGATTCCAGGTATAAATGACTAAAATAAACTAAGATCGAAATGGAAGCTGTTTGTTTTTTTTTTTCTGAGGTTAGTAGCATATCATCTATGGATAGATAGATAATGAAAAAGAATTCGTTTTGAACAATAGATGTCTTTCACATCCAATGATATTATTGAAAAACCTTTTAAATTTTGAATGGCAGTTCCAAAAAAACGTACTTCTCTGGCCAAAAAGCGTATTCATAAAAGGTTGTGGAAAAGGAAGGGATATTGGGCAGCGTTAAAAGCCTTTTCATTAGGTAAATCCCTTTCTACTGGTAATTCAAAAAGTTTTTTTGTACCGACACCTAAATAATAATAGATTCAAATAATCGGAATCGGACAAATGTTAATTTAGGGTAGAATAGGACTACAAAATTTTTATTATCTAATGCAATACCTAGTAAAGCGTAAATGGAACTTTTTGACTATTCTATAATGGTATAAAAAAAAAAATCCCGAAAGCAATATTTTTTTGCGAAATAAAAATCCCCACCCCGGAAATAAGAAAACATACTCAAAATAAACTATTTGAAACCTTCTATCTGGTGGGGATTTTTATTTCCCCCATCTCTCCCTTTCGCACAATCTTTTTTTATGCTTTCCTAAGATAGGAGGTAGCACTTTTTATTTACAAATACAACACTGGACAGAATAAAAGACCTGAACAAACCTGACTATTCAGTTTATTAAGTTCATTAATTTAGCCATTTACTAAAAAAAGTTCAGAACAGTTACTTAACTCATTAAATCTCGACACTTAAATAATAATAGCTTATTATCATTTTAAGTAAGCCGCTATGGTGAAATTGGTAGACACGCTGCTCTTAGGAAGCAGTGCTTGAGCATCTCGGTTCGAATCCGAGTAGCGGCACATTCTCTTCTAAACGAGATAGAATAAGTCCTATAATGAATTCAATTCCGATACCTTATTTTAAAAATGGATATGATATTTTTTACTGTCGAACATATATTAACTCATATTTCTTTTTCCCTTGTTTCAATCGTAATTACAATTTATTTGATAAGCTTCGTAGTCGATGAAATGATAGGACTCTCTAATTCCGCTGAAAGAGGTCTAATAGCTATTTTTTTCTGTCTAACAGGATTATTAATTATTCGTTGGATTTATTCACACCATTTTCCATTAAGTGATTTATGTGAATCGTTAATTTTCCTTTCGTGGAGTTTCTCGATTATTCATATGTTTCCATATTTTAAAAAAACAAATTTACGCGTAATAACTGCACCAAGTGCTATTTTTACTCAAGGATTTGCCACTTCGAGTCTGTTAACTGAAATGCATCAATCCACAATATTAGTACCTGCTCTCCAATCCCAGTGGTTAATGATGCATGTAAGTATGATGTTATTAGGTTATGCAGCTCTTTTATGTGGATCATTATTATCAGTATCTCTTCTAGTCATTACATTTAGAAAGGATATCGAAATTTTTGCTAACAGCCATTTTTTTTTTACTGAGTTATTTTACTTTGGTCAGATCCAATACATGAATAAAAGAAGGAATGTTTTACAAAGCATCTCCTTTGATTCTGCTAAAAATTATTACCGATCCCAATTGATTCAACAATTAGATCATTGGAGTTATCGTGTTATTAGTCTAGGGTTTATCTTTTTAACTATAGGGATTCTTTCCGGAGCAGTCTGGGCTAATGAGGCCTGGGGATCATATTGGAATTGGGACCCAAAAGAAACTTGGGCCTTTATTACATGGACTATATTCGCGATTTATTTACATACTCGAACAAATACAAATAGGAAAGTTGCCAATTCTGCAATTGTAGCTTCTATGGGCTTTATTATAATTTGGGTATGCTATTTTGGGGTCAATCTCTTAGGAATAGGGCTACATAGTTATGGTTCATTTCAATTAACATCTACTTGAATAAAAAAAAGAATAAAAAAGGCCTACCGATTAGCGACAGAAAATAGCATAGATAAATAAAAATCTAATAAATCTTAGTTGAACGTCAAGAGCCGTTTGAATCAAGTATTGTATTGATTCAAATGGCTCTCACAAAGGCTAAATAGATCCAGTTACAATTCTTTTTCTATTAATGAGTTAATTAAGTCAAAAATTTATCTATAAAAAAATTATCTATAAAAATATTTACATAAAATACTTTGAACCTTATCAACTGATAATGAAAAAACGAAATCCGGGTAAAGACCAATACCTATTATGGGTAGAACGATGGAGATCGAAACAAATAGTTCTCGTGGTCCCGAATCAAAAAAATAGGAATTTGGAACAGTAAATAGCTTGTATCCATAGAACATCTGGCGTGACATAGATAATAAATAAATAGGAGTTAATATCATCCCCATTGCCATTACACAAGTAATTAGTATTTTTGTCATTAAAAGATATTTTTGACTAGTAATTAGTCCAAAAAAGACTATCAATTCCGCAACAAAACCACTCATACCCGGTAATGCAAGAGAAGCCATCGATAATATACTCAACATCGTGAATATTTTGGGCATTAAAATAGCTATCCCACCCATTTCATCGAGATAAACAAGACGGATTCGATCATAACCCGTTCCTGCCAAGAAAAAAAGCCCAGCACCAATAAAGCCATGAGAGATTATTTGTAAAAGAGCTCCGTTGAGGCCCGTATCAGTAATAGAGCCAATTCCTATAATTATGAAACCCATATGAGATACAGAAGAATAGGCTATTCGTTTTTTTAAATTACGTTGGCCAAGAGATGTTAAAGCTGCATAGATTATTTGGATCGTACCAACTATTATCAACCATGGAGAAAATAGCGAATGAGCGCGGGGTAATAATTCCATATTGATCCGAACCAACCCATATGCTCCCATTTTTAATAAAATTCCAGCTAGAAGCATACAAGTACTATAATGTGCTTCCCCGTGGGTATCTGGTAACCAAGTATGTAGGGGTAGAATCGGTAATTTGACAGCAAAAGCAATAAGAAATAAAATATAGAATATTATTTCCAATGCCACAGGATAGGATTGATTAGATAATATTTCAAAATTGAATGTTGGTTCATTGGAACCATATAAACCGATACCCAGAACTCCCATTAACAGAAATATGGAACCTCCTGCAGTGTACAAAATAAACTTGGTAGCTGAGTATAGACGTTTCTTTCCTCCCCATAAGGATACAAGTAAATAAACAGGAATTAATTCTAACTCCCACATGATGAAAAAAAGTAAAAGGTCCCGGGAAGAAAATAATCCTATTTGGCCACTATACATTGCTAACATCAAGAAATGGAAAAATCGTGAATCTCGAGTAACGGGCCAAGCTGCCAAAGTAGCTAAAGTAGTAATAAATCCCGTTAATAAAATGGGTCCTATAGAAAGTCCATCTATTCCTAATCTCCAGTAAAAAGAAAAAAAACGTATCCATTTATACTCCTCGGCCAGTTGTATTAAAGGATCGTCAAATCGGAAATGATAACGGAATGCATAGGTCATTAGAAGGAGTTCTAAAATACATATACATATAGTGTACCACCTAATTATTTTATTTCCTTTCTGAGGGAGAAAGAAAATAAAAGAACCTGCAGATATCGGAAAAGTTACAATTAAAGTTAACCAAGGAAAAAAGTTCATGGTAAAGATAAGATACACTTAGACCATAAAAAACCCGTACTAAAAAAAAGAAATGGAAACTATATATTATTTTGAGCACGGGTTTTTGTCGGTAAAAAATGGATTAGTGCTATTTTTTTTTGAACGTATCAATAAGCTAGGCCCATGCTACGAGTTGTTTCATGCCATAAATAAACCCGAACACTCAAGAAATCCGTTGGACAGGCGGATTCACATCGTTTACAACCAACACAGTCTTCTGTTCTTGGGGCGGATGCTATTTGTTTCGCTTTACACCCGTCCCACGGTATCATTTCTAATACATCTGTGGGGCAGGCTCGAACACATTGAGTACATCCTATACATGTATCGTAAATTTTTACTGAATGTGACATTGAATCTCTAAATTTTTGAACGTCATAAATTTTCAATCTAATAAACTTGTACATGAATCATGTATTGAGATATCAGATGAATCAATGATTTACCAAAATTTTTATACAAAATTTATTTTGATTTATGGATCAGCTTATACAAACGAGTAAAGATACTTTTATTTAGTCCATCTTCGTAAATAGGAATATGACCCTATATTTAATATCATACATACTAATTGGACTTACTGAATAACAATTTTTTATTTGCGTCGATAAAGATTCAAATTTTTGAATGCATATTCATATTATTTATTCAAGAAATTTGATTGATTGGTGCGAGTTGATTTTCTATTACGATAAATTGAGGAAATAATTGCTGGTCCAATAGCTGCTTCAGCGGCTGCAATAGCTATTACAAAAATTGAGAAAATATCTCCTACTAATTGGCGGCTATCAAAAAAATCAGAAAATGTTACGAAGTTTATATTAACTGCATTTAGGATAAGTTCAAGACACATAAGGGCTCTAACCATATTTCGGCTCGTGATCAATCCATAGATACCGATAGAAAATAAATAGGCACTCAAAATAAGTACATATTCGAGCATCATTGACCGACTCCTTATCAATCTTGATTCATTTCAATATGAACAACAACTCAACTTATTCTATTGACTAGAATCGAAAAAAAAAAGTACGGAACAGGGACAAAGAAATAGATTTCTAATATTGAGACTAGGTACTAGATTGAATTAAAAAAACATTTCTTATCTTATCTATGAACGTTTGAAAGCTTTATTACTGACGAGCTACCGCAATTGCACCTATCAAAGCAAATAAAAGAATTATTGAAATGAGCTCAAATGGAAGAAAAAAATCTGTTGATAAATGAATCCCAATTTGTTGACTATTACTTATCAAATCCTGTTCTACAATATGGTTTGATCTTGTAGTCCAAATAATCCCGTACCATGAGGTATCTGGAATAGTAGTAATTAGTGAAACAAAAATACTTGTACAAACCACTGAAGTAACCCCATCTCCAACAGTCCAAAACTCGAAATCTTTGTAATATTCTGAACCATTAATAAACATCACAGCAAATATGATTAAAACATTTATAGCTCCCACATAAATAAGAAGTTGGGCAGCAGCTACAAAATGGGAATTTGATGAAATATAGAACAAGGATATACAAACAAGAACGAATCCCAATGAAAAGGCGGAATAAATTGGATTAGTAAATAATACTACTCCTAGACCTCCTAATATAAGACCTGATCCCAGAAAGATTAAAAGAAAATCGTGTATTGGTCCCGGTAAATCCATTATATATAATATAAAATAAGAATAAAAAAAATAGAAATGTTTCATGACCTTATTGATCGGACCAGGAAAAGTAAAATTATCCGGAATATATTTTTAATTGAAAGAATAAATGTGTATTGATATAGGTTTAATAATTGGACCAATATCATTCTTTTTTGAGGTTCAATTCGGCAGTTCAAAAAAAAATTCCTTTATATCAAAAGACTACATTAGTAATTATCATTTTTTTCTAAAAGGCGTTTAGCCATTTTTTATTTGAGGCGCATTCGAAATTATTCGAATTGTGTAATCGTCAATTAATGCCAATGGTAAACGACCCAAAGCAATTTGATTATAATTCAATTCGTGACGATCATACGTAGAAAGCTCATATTCTTCAGTCATTGATAAACAATTTGTGGGGCAATACTCAACGCAATTACCACAAAATATACAGATTCCAAAATCAATACTGTAATTAAGCAATTGTTTCTTTCGGATCCTAGTTTGTAGTTTCCAATCAACAACAGGTAAATTTATCGGGCATACGCGAACACATACTTCACAAGCAATGCATTTATCAAATTCAAAGTGAATTCGACCGCGGAAACGCTCTGATGGAATTAATTTCTCATAAGGATATTGAATCGTTACAGGTAAACGATTTGCGTGGGATAAAGTAATCATAAAACCTTGACCGATGTACCTTGCAGCTCGTACTGTTTGTTCACCATAATTGATGAACCCAGTTACCATAGGGAACATATCGCGAATAGCTATGAATAATTTGATGATTGTTTCCTTCTCTTGTTTCAGATAAGTCTACGTATAGACTCGCATGGTTAGAGTGAAAGGAGTTGGGAAGAAGTTGTTAATAATAAATTACCGAGAGAAATAGGTAAAAGAAATTTCCATCCAAGATTTAATAATTGATCCATTCTCAGCCTAGGTAAAGTCCATCTTGTTGTAATAGGAATGAACAAAAACAAATAAGTTTTAACTAATGTAATAAAAATACTAATGATTGTTCCAAAGACTCCGCCTGCTTTTTCAAAAAGTTCAGGAATGGATATATATGGAATAGAGAGATTCCAACCACCCAAGTAAAGAACTATTACAAAAAATGAAGAAACTAATAGATTTAGATAGGATGCAACAAAAAATAAACCAAATTTGATACCTGAATATTCGGTTTGATAACCTGCTACTAATTCTTCTTCTGCTTCTGGTAAATCGAAGGGTAACCTCTCACATTCGGCTAGAGAAGCAATTAGAAAAACGATAAACCCTATTGGTTGACGCCACAAATTCCACCCCCATAAACCATATTTTGACTGTGCTTCAACTATATCAACTGTACTTGAACTATTAGATAATCATAGTCGGTGATAACATTACTGTTACTATCGCTATTACAGAACCGTACATGAGATTTTCATCTCATACGGCTCCTCTAGGAGCCTAAATAAATTTTAGGACCGGGTTGGTATTATTTAACGTGATATACTTGTATGTTAGATAGAGTCAAAATCTATGAAAAAGCCCTGAATTAGCCCAATGTAATTCCGTCTGCTATAAAAAAAAGTATTTCTGAATTAATCTCATCCTTTACTTTTACTTTAATTGTAAGAATTTCAATATTATTTGAGTAATAACTTAAGCCGTTCATAAAATACTCCTTTTAATACTATATATAAATATTCCAACCCAGGATTTTCGATTACGAAAAAAAATATTACATATTCCATTACTTCATCACTCATTACAGGACTTTTATCCCTATGAATATAACTATATTACAGAAAGAATATAACTATATTAAAGAAAGAATAAAAAAGGTCACTCTTTTTTATTGGAATTGCATTCTTTCTATTTTGTTCGTTCCTGTTCTTCTTTTTCTTCTTTCTCAAAAAGGGGTCCTTTCAAAAAGGATTCTTTCGTTCCTGATAGTTTTTTTTTCAGTGGATAGGGGCATACTCTGAATCGGAATCGTGGGAAGTACTACCAGATCATTTCTACCAACTTAAAGCCCCAATGAGTGTTCCTGTTATGCGGAAATACGTTTTTGTATAATTTGCATAATCTCTATTACTAATCCTTTGTGTACTTTGGTATTTCTAACCACCCACTCATTTTTTATCAACTCACTATTATGGTAATACCTACATACAAACGATAGTGAAAAACCCATAAAGTTTGGTTGTTATTTTAAATCCGCTTCAAGTCAGGATGATCAATCAACCGATCTTGGGATAAACAGTGTGAATTACTTATATTTACTTCTGTTTAATCCTTATACATAGGAAATGAGACTTACTATTTTTACTGCAAATTTAGAAGCTGTTTTCTTTCACTCATAGAACTATCGGATTGTGTTCATCAGTTAGGTTAATGAACAAAAAAATGAAGTGATTTCTTTAATTCAGACAATTTCTTTCCAACGAAAAGAAAAAGGACAATAGAGAAAATGTTTCAACGAATCGCACGTAGAGATATTGATAACACGCATAGAGTTAATGGTATTTCATAACTAATCGATTGAGCAGCAGCCCGTAAACCACCTAAAAAAGAATATTTGTTATTTGATCCATATCCTGACATAAGAAGTCCAATTGGCGAAATACTTGAAATGGCAATCCATAAAAAAACACCAATATTGAGATCGGCTAGAACAAGATGATAGCCAAAAGGGATTACTAAATAACTTAATAGAATTGATATGACTGCTATGGATGGTCCGATATTGAATAAATAAGTATCGCCTCTAGATGGAAGAAGGTTTTCTTTGAAAAGTAGTTTTGTACCATCTGCTAAAGCTTGAAGAATTCCAAAAGGTCCAGCATATTCAGGTCCAATACGTTGTTGTAGTCCTGCAGCTATTTCTCTTTCTAACCAAACAATTACTAGTACACCTATTGTGATTCCCACTATAACAGTCAAAATCGGAATAAGCATCAATATGATCTCATACACCTCTTTTAAGGATTCCCATTTTAAAAAAGCATTGATATCTTGTACTTCTGTTGTATCAATTATCATTTTAACGATCAACTTCTCCCATAATGATATCTATACTACCTAGTATCGTCATAATATCAGCCAATTTCATTCTTTTAACTAGCTGAGGAAGAATTTGCAAATTGATAAAACCCGGCGGTCTAATTTTCCATCTCCAAGGAAAAATTTTCCCATCTCCTAGCAGAAAAATTCCCAATTCGCCTTTTGGGGCTTCGACTCTCGCATAAAGTTCTTGTTTCGACAATTCAAAAGTGGGAGAGGTTTTTTTACTAATGAAGCGATATTCAAAATCATTCCATTGGGAATCCCTTACTTTATCAAAACATCGTATTTCTAAATTCTCATAAGGTCCTCCCGGAATTCCTTCTAAAGCTTGTTGAATAATTTTGATAGATTCCTCAATTTCACTGATCCTTACTAAATAACGAGCTAACGAATCTCCTTCTTTTTGCCATTGGACTTCCCAATCAAATTCGTCATAACACTCATAATGATCAACTTTACGAAGATCCCAGTCTATTCCGGACGCTCGTAGCATTGGGCCCGATAAACCCCAATTTAGTGCTTCTTCTCCACTCAAAATTCCTACTCCCTCAACACGTTCTAAAAAAATGGGATTGCGTGTAATAAGTTTTTGATATTCCGAAATTCCGGTTAAAAAATAGTCGCAGAAATCAATGCATTTATCTATCCACCCATACGGTAAATCAGCGGCAACTCCTCCGATACGAAAAAAATTATGCATCAATCTCATACCAGTAGCAGCTTCGAACAGATCATATACTAATTCTCGTTCTCGGAAAATGTAGAAGAAGGGAGTTTGTGCACCAATATCCGCCATAAAAGGGCCAAGCCATAGTAAATGAGAAGCTATACGACTTAATTCTAACATAATTACTCTAATATAACTGGCTCGTTTAGGTACTTGAATATTCCCTAACTGTTCCGGTGCATTTACGGTTATGGCTTCGGTGAACATAGTAGCCAAATAATCCCAACGAGTTACATAAGGTAAATATTGGATAATTGTTCTATTTTCTGCAATTTTTTCCATTCCTCTGTGTAAATACCCCAATATTGGTTCACAGTCAACAACATCTTCACCATCTAGAGTAATGATGAGTCGAAGAACGCCGTGCATTGATGGGTGATGAGGTCCCATATTTACTATCATAAGTTCATTTCTTATAATTGGTACATTCATAGGTTGTTCCTTGATTCATTTTTCTAGGAATTGCAGAAAACAAAAAGAAATTCATCAAAATTCATAATCCAATAACCAATAAATTCAATTTTAGTTATTGGAATTAACGACTTTTAGGTTCCCGAATATCTAGTCGATCAATTAATTCTTTATAACGTATTCCATTTTTTTTTGACAAATAACACAGCAGCCGTTGACGTTTTCCCAGAATTTTCTTTAGACCTCTCTGAGATAAATAATCTTTTCTGTGCAATTCCAAATGTGAAGTAAGTCTTCGGATTTGCTGAGTGAAATTAACTACTTGAAATTCAACGGATCCCTTGGTTTCTTCTTTTTTTTCTTGTTTTTGGGAAATAACTGAGGAAACTGAATTCTTTAGCATAAAACCAAACCCTCTCCAACTTTTTTAAAATATGAGTTTTATGGATCAGTAATAATAATGGTGGACTTTAATCCGGAGATAGAAAAAGGGTGGAACGCAGAACATAAAAGAGAGAAAAAAGAAACTTTAAAGACTAAAAATCTTTTGATGAATCATAGATCTAATTGATATATTATTGAATTTGTATTCATGTATTAGAATAGAATATAAGACAATACGTGTCTACGTTTGTTTAGTTTTTTATGGGAGATATCTTACAGAATAGAAATAAGAATATCCTATCATGTATTTCATACATTTAGAATTGTGGATACATATGTATTCTTAACATACTGAAAGAACTCCCAGTATTGCTATTAAACCAATAACGATTCATAGAAACTAAATCTTCTAATTGACAAGTTGGCCAAAGAAAAAACTTTAATCTATTAAGACGGTTGCTTTCAATCAAAAATGGACCAGAAATTTTGACATTGGTTCCGTTGAAAAATCCCAGATTTATATCTATACCTTTGGTTTTTTTTGAATTAAAAGACATTAGAATTCTTAACTCTTTTCGACGGCTCGGCGATAAAATAGTTTCAAGAACAAGTAAACTTGAGTTTTTTATGTCTCTATTTTCAAGAATTTTTTGCTCTTTTGCAATGGATTTTGCAAAATCCATTTTTTCTCCATACCTTGGATTAGTTTGATAATTAGTCTTCTGCAATAATGAAACCCGTATGCTTTGATACATAAGAAACTGTCCAGGATTATTTATAGCCATACGAACTGGTTCAATAAAAAATACTCCCCTTTGCATCCATTCTGTAACATATTTATGACTCGGCATTATATCTAGATTTATTGTTCCTCTTTGAATAGCGGATAGGGCGCTTTCTCTTGGATTTCGCAAGCTAAGCAGGAGACAATATACTTTGATATTTTTCATTAGTGTTAGATTGAAAAAAAAAGACCATCTCAATTGAACAAGCAAATGACTTGTTAGTAAAAAATCGGGGTCTTCCTCCGTATTGCTTTCGATTATACGTTTTTTTATGTCCGATTCCACCCTATAGTCTAAAAAATCACCGTAGTCTGAAACATATTTTTCTTGGTTTAAGAGAAGGGATCCAAGAGTCCATTTTTGCTTTAGGGTGATATTTTTTTTTTCACTCAAACTTTTCTTTTCATTAAAATTTAAAAGAAGTGATTTGATTGGTATGATCCATAGTTTTAGTTTATATACATTATAAAGGAGTATCAATTCTGGTAAGAACCAAAGTTCTTCATTCAAAATTGGAAATTCTTCGTTCATTCCCAGCCAATCGAAAAAGCTTTGAATCCTTGGATTGGTTTGCTCAGTTTGGTGAGTCGTCAAATCAAAAAAAACCTTCTTATCGATTTGTTCAATTAGTTGATAATTACTTATCTTAGTATTCTTGGTATTAGTCTGGATCCAGGTTTCAATATTGACTCTTTTTCTAAGATACAAATGGATAATTCTGTAATAAAAAAAAGATTTATTCATATCCGTAATAGCTTTTTCGCCTAAAGAATTGTTATCGCCTCGCGTAAAAAGTTTTCGTTTATTTGTGTTGTAATTATAGGATATTTTTTGGTTATTGTTTCCTTGTGATGGTAAAAGAAAAATATATGAGTTCTTCTTATTTTCATAATTAATCGATTTATATGATAAGAGATCATATCGACAATTTTTTTTTAAATTTCCTTTGTGATTTGATAATGAGTGTAATCCATAATCATTAATTGCCTTTTCGTAACGAATTAACCCATCGTTTTCATATAAATCCGATTTTGATGAATCCTTATTTTCATTTTGTTTTATAGAGCGGCTGTTTTGTTTTTTTTTCCATTTTTTTGGTAGCAATCCAGACCATCTAATATGAGATATATTATATTGATAATGATTCTGTAACCAGCTTTTCCATTCATTTCTTCCAGAAGTAAGAAATTTCTTCGTTTTTAATTCCAAATCAAATATTCCTTGTGCTCCAAAATCATCCTTTATTTTATCTTTTAAACAAAGAGATGTTTCATGATATTGACGTGCAGATCTGAATCTTAAGGTGTATAAGTTAAAAATGCAACTTTGTGATAATTTATACCCTACAAAGGCTTGTGATAAAGAAGATAAGTCAAAAAACAATTTTGAAGTTTTATTACTAATATAAAAAGAGGACTTTCTAAAGTCTTTTTTTTTTTCTTTTTTAGTTATTTCATTATTGTAAGTGTACTTATCCATTTTTTTTTTTTTTGATTCAAAATCAAAAAAAAGCTGTCCCTTGATCCTTATTATATTAATAACTAGGACGATAGCAATGTATACTCTTTCAATAAAAAATTTGATAAAATACTGCGAGTTAAAGATTAGTCGAGTCATTCGGTTTTTTACTATTTGACAAATAATTTGTATTTTTTTGAATTCTAATCTTTTTATGGCATGCCGCTTTTTGTTAAACCCATTATTTATCTCATGAGTTCTAAAATTTTTTTTCTTGCTTTTTATTATTTTTTTTAGTTGATTTTGGATTGTGCTTGTTCTAATAGTCATATCTTGCATTTTTTTTTCTGTTAGCGAATGTGTTGTCCAATTTTTTGATCGAGTTGGAATGGGCAATTTGTGAATTATTTGATTATTTTTTATCACATCTTTGTCGTTTTTAGTTTCACCCCATTCATCTAGTTCGCTCAACCCAAATAAAAAAATTCTTTTTTTTTTTGAGGGGGCATTTATTAGTCTTTTTAGAACTAGACCTTTTTTGTTAATCCAGTTTTTTATTTCTTTGAACATTTTGAAAATAAAAAAAAAATTTGTTTTCAATTTTATCATTTTTTTTATGAGTTCTTTAAAAATGGGTACAAAAAAGGAAGGCTCCTTTTGAGGTGAACCAAACGGCTGTTTGGTTGTCCTCCCCCACACAGTTAAAAAACACTTTTTTTTTTTCAATCGACCCATTTGAGGGAATTCAGGTTTCGATCTATGCCAAGGTTTCAGATAGAAAGGAAATAAGATCTTTATCTGAATACCTTCACTTAACCAGTTTTTCGGCAAGTCTTTTTCGGATAGTTCAACACCACTATAAGTGCATTTAACATGCGTTTCCTTATTCCAATTTTCGAAATCCTCGGACCATTCGGGAAATTGAAATAATAAGATACGTCCAATATTTTTAGCTATTATCAATGAGGGTAATATAATATATTTCCTAAGAATTGATTTTATTATTAATATACAACTCCTTGTTAATTGAGGAGTTAGAATACCGTTCGGAGGTTCTTCCGCTATTTCGATCCCTATTGTTGCTTCTCTTTTATACTTTTCATTTTTATCCGTTTTTTCTGAAAGTTCAGATTCTTTAGTTTTTGTCATCCAATTTCGGAAAATGCGTTTAATCAGTCCAGAAATATCAAAATAAGAAAGGATCGGTTTGTCGAGTTTGTACAAAAAAAGTGGGGAATGTACATTTGCTTGAGACAGTTTTAAAAT